TGAATAATTAAAGAAGTTCTATTTGTTCAATGAATTTCTCCTCCCCTAACCCTTTCTTTTTGTTTGTCTACTACTTCTTATGAATCTAAACAAAGGAGTTCCAATTCCAATAGACCCGGAAAGCAAGGAATAGTAATCTTTGACGAACAAGAGAAAAAATTATTATTATTTCGATACAAGACGACACAAGAAAAGGGATTTTCCACCCTTTTCTTGTGTCGAATAGAAGATTAGGAAGACTAGTAATCCCTCCTAAAAGTATTTGTTCCTTTCATTTTTCCCATCCTTCCCTTGTATTCTCTTCCTTTATATTTGTATGCCTATAGTCTATTACTAGGAATGGGATACACGTAATGAATTCCAGACATCCCACAAACAAAACAAAAACAGTATAAACAAAAAGGTTTACAGAATTTTTTGATCATACATAAGTATCGATCGACAATAATTTGTTGCTTTTTACCAACTTGATGTTAAGGAATTTCTGGACCTAGAAATTCATTTCATACAATTGAACCTTTTCAAACTGTTTCTTTTTAAGAACCAAAAAAACTTGTGCCAAAATAACAGATGCCAAGAAGAACAAAAGGCCTTGGACACGTAATGGATCTTGAAGCACTATTTCTGCATCTCCCTGACCAAACCCTCCTACATTGGGATTGCTTGTTAATGGTTGATCAAGCTTGATGGATTCACCCTCTGAAACAAGAAGTTCTGGTCCTGGAGGTATAATATCAACCACTTGATGTCCATCCGATGCATCAACTATGGTTATTTCATATCCTCCTTTTTCTTTACGTACTATTCTGCTTACTATACCTGCTGATGTAGCATTATAGACTGTATTGTTACTCTTGCTCCCATCAGGATAAATCTGACCCCTTCCTCTGTTCCCACCTACATATATGGGATATTTTAAGAAGTGAACGTCTTTCCTCGTAGCAGGGTCGGGGGAAAGAATGGGAAAGGCGATTTCACTATATTTCTGACCGGGAACAGGACCTATCACAAGAATATTTCTTTTATTGGGACGATAACTCTGAAAAGACAGATTTCCCATCTTTTCTCTCACCTCGGGAGAAATACGATCGGGGGGGGCTAATTCGAATCCCTCGGGTAAAATAAGAACAGCCCCTACATTCAAAGCCCCCTTTTTACCATTAGCAAGAACTTGTTTCAGTTGCATATCATAAGGGATTCGAACAACTGCTTCAAATACAGTATCAGGAAGCACGGCTTGCGGAACTTCAATATCTACGGGCTTATTAGCTAAATGGCAATTGGCACATACAATTCGTCCAGTTGCTTCTCGTGGGTTTTCATAACCCTGCTGCGCAAAAATGGGATATGCATTTGAAATAGATGCCCGAGTTATTACATATATCATGATCGATATAGAAATCGATTGAGTCATCTGTTCCTTTACCCAAGAAAAAGTATTTCTATTTTGCATGTCCAATCATTGATCCCGGAATTTCTACAATAAATTAGATAGGTAGCTAGTATAGTTCCCTATACACGAGTCTGTCATTGTACTGGGATAATTGTACTGGAATATAGGACGAATACCTTGAAGAACTAGAAGTATAAAGAATTAAGTAAGATTGAAAATGTTTTCTTTATATACGAAGAAAGATTCTGATTTGATTGATATCAGGAGATCAAATGAGTTCTTCATTCATTCATTGAATGATAAATGACTACAAGTGAAGGAGATACACGATTTAAATAATAGAAGATCCAATATTTCACAATTGTATCTAGAATAACTGGAAAAGTGGAAACAAGACTAGATATAATTTGATCGTTATGAACCAATCCAAAATCGTTGTAGACCGAACCAATCATTAGTTCCCAACCATGGGTCGAATGAAATCCGATCCATAAATCAGTAACTAAAAGAATCAAAAAAGCTTTTATTGTGTCACTTAAGTTATAGAGGAATTCCTGAATCCAAGAATTAAGAATGACAAGTTCTTCATTACCCAGAATAAAATAACCACTTAGAATAGCGAAACAAATTATATTTGTCGAGAAATCCAAAATGATATGGAGACGATATTCATTGTGTGTTTTGACCAATTGTATCGTTTCCTTGTGTATTCCTATACGAAGTTTTTGTATATGCGTCTCCGGGTACTCCTTTATCATTTCATCCAAGAGGAATAGTTCTTCCAATTCTATGAATCTTTCTAGAACGTTTTTCTCTTGAATATCATTCAAAAAAGTTTCGGATTTCCCGGTATTCCACCAATTAGTAACCCAAGGTTCCAGACATTTATTAAATGAGAGAGAGACCCACCAGGGCAAAAATATTATGGATGAAATATATGGGAGGGAGACCCAGGCTTTCTTTTTTTTTTTCATTTTTATCCTAAAAGGACCCTTATTCTATTTCTATATTCCTTTCCTTATAGATCCGAGATCTAAATTATTAGACAAAAATAGGAAATAGATCCATGGGTTCAATACCTTTTTATAGAACTCGTACTTCAGAGAAATATCAGATAGAGTCGACTGTTGTATTAAAAAGGAAATTAGCAAGTTTTTTTTTTCAATTTTTTCTTCAGTTCATTTCAAAATACTTCAATTGGTACCCGCAAGAAATAGGCCAATTCGGCAGCTTTTTGTTCAATTTCTCGTGGAGTAAAATACTCATCAGTACGAGTCAAGGGAATGGCTCCTTGGCCTCTGATTTCCATATAAAGGAAACGACGAGGATAAAGACCCTCTTTAACCTCCATTCTGATAGATTGGATATCTCTCATAAGTAAGCGAAGGAAGATGCGACGATTTATTCCAGGAAATCCCCAACGAAAAATACACACTATTCCTTCTTTTCTATCGAATCGGTCATAACCACTACCTACATTCCATGAAATTGTGCACCACAAATAGGAGCTAATGAATAGACCTGCGATCCCATAGAAAGACATCACTATCCCTTGTGGAAAAAAAATAATTTGCTGAGATGGAAATACGGATATCAGATTCCTACCAAGATAACTGGAAGTTCCAACCACTAAGAATCCTAGTGAACCTAAAAAAAGGATACAGGCCCAGAAAAAATTACTTGTTTTTCGAGACCCCATTATAAGTTCTATCCATATATGTTCTGATCGCCAATTCATACTCTACTAGATCCAGTTGCATTCGATTGGAATTGAGAGAATAACCCAAATGAATTTTACTTTCTTGATCCCGAAGTAACTTTCATTAACTAGCACTATTCTGATGTAAACCGTTAGAAGTAATTTGTTAGATACATTGACTTTCCATTTAAATAAAATATTCGCCGATCCATTTTTAATTTAACCAGCTATACCTGCATATACATGTATTTATGCGGATATCATGTATCCGCATGAATAACAGTTCTTTCATTTGTGTTCGTAAAGAGTCACATATCGTACCATATTACACTAAATAAATATCTGTATTATGATCCAGTGTTGAAATAAATTGATGAGATTTGGTCCCATCGGATCTAGACAATCTTATTTTTTTGGACATGAAGAGATAAAGAAGCCATTGCAATTGCCGGAAATACTAGGCCCACTAAAGGCACAAAAATAGAGGGTAAGTTGAGATCTGTCATAGAATGGGTGCCTCGATTTAATATTTCTATCTATTAGAAAGAGAAAGATATCTTATGATATGATAAGTATATCTATCCTAAGTATATCTATCCTAAGTATATATCATAAACTGTATTATATTTATAATATAATTTAATATTTAAATTTATTTATATTAATATTTATAAGTAGTTAATAAGTAGTTAATAAGTGCAAGGAATGTAGAACTAAATAAAATAAGTGTACCTATTCATCTTTCTACACGAATATGTATGATAATTCGCTTTATTAATATATTTTAATATTCTTCTCCCATCCTTATTTCTTTCTATCTTTCTAATCTAATAAGGAGTTTATAAAGATTTTATTAGGAGTTTGCGACTCTAACTAATTCGATCCATCCAACAAACGGGGATTCATAGTAAAATAAAAAACGGGGGTTATCGATAGATATAGAAATAACTTCTATTCTCTATTTTATATTTATTTCTTTTTATTTTGATTTCGATATTTTTTTTTATTGTCTATATTAATACGTAAGAAGGCCAGATAATTTTTTTTTTTTTTTCCCTAATTCCTCGGAGGGAAAAATTCACTTTTTTATCCTGTTGATAGAAGGTTCGTGATTACTAATCATGAATAGAGGTAGGATAAAAAAATAGATCTGGAGGAAAAAAAAGTAATTACCCGAAACTTCTAACTCTTATTACAAGTAGAACTTATGTCATCAAAGAAAACACCATTCTTTTTAGTTTTTTTTGATTACGATGAACTAAATACTTGTTCGCTACAAATAACTGAATTTAGTGCTATACTTTATTAATTTTTTGAATTTTGATTCAAGGGAAAGAAACCGTGGAGCTGAAATAACTCACTCAGAACACCTTTTAAAGGATTACGTGGTACAATTGGGTCAAATAAGCCTTTATGGAATAAATACTCAGCCGCTTGTGAACCATCGGGTATTGCCTTATTCAATGTTTGTTCAATTACTCTTTTACCCGCAAATGCAATGTAGGCATTAGGTTCAGCAACAATGACATCTCCCAACATACCAAAACTGGCTGTTACTCCACCGGTTGTAGGAGATGTAAGGATTGATACATAGAATAATTTTTTATTTGATTGATAATTATATGAAGCGGAAGATATTTTAGCCATTTGCATCAAACTCAAACTTCCTTCTTGCATGCGCGCTCCTCCAGAAGCACACACAATAATGACAGGTAAAGATCGATTAGTAGCATACTCGATCAAACGGGTGATTTTCTCGCCTACTACGGATCCCATACTACCTCCCATGAACTTAAAATCCATAACTCCAATTGCTATGGGAATACTATTTAGTTGACCTATGCCTGTTTGAACAGCTTCAGTTAAACCTGCCTTTCTTTGATAAGAATCGATACGATCTCTATAGGG